AATCCTATTTCCTTTTTATCTTAAACCTTGGCATAAATCTAAATTTCAATCATCTCAGAAGGCTCGACTAAAAAAAACAAAAGACAAAGGAGAACAAAATGATTTTTGTTTTTTAACAGTTTGGGGAATGGAAGCCGAACTACCGTTTGGTTCTACCCAAAAAAAGCCTTCTTTTTTTGAACCTATTTCTAAAGAATTAACAAAAAGAATAAAAAAATTTAAAACTAAGTCTTTTCTAGTTTTAAGGATTTTCAAAGAAAGAGCAACAATTTTCCTAAAAGTCGCAAAAGAAATTCAAAACTGGATTCTCAAAAACTTTATTTTGATAAAAGGAAAAATAAAAGACCTTTCAAAACGAAATCTAATTCCATTATTTGGACCGAGAGAAATATATGAATTAAACGAAACTAAAAAAGATTCAATAATGAGTAATCAGATGATTCATGAACTATCTGTTCAAAATAAATCCATGGAGTGGACAAATTCTTCACTCAGCGAAAACAAAATCAAAAATTTGATTGATAGAATAAAGACAATAAGAAATCAAATAGAAGAAATTTCAAAAGAAAAACAAAACCTAACTAATAGTTGTAACAAACTGCGTTATGATTCTAAAATAATTGAGTCATCAAAAAAAATTTGGCAGACATTCAAAAGAAAAAATACCCGATTAATTCGTAAATCTATTTTTTTTTTTAAATTTTGCATTGAACAACTGTCTATAGCAATTTTTCTAGGTATCATTAATATTCCAAGAATTACTACACAACTTTTTTTTGAATCAACAAAAACAATTCTTGATAAATATATTTACAAGACTGAAGAAAATGGAGAACAAATAAAAAAAAAAAAAAATACCATTTATTTTATTTCGACTATAAAAAATTTAATATCCAATAAAAAAAAAATTAGTTATGACCTATGCTCTTTATCACAAGCATATGTATTTTACAAATTATCACAAATTCAAGTTAGTAACTTTTCTAAATTAAAGGCTGTTCTTGAATATAACATATGCATAACATCCTTGTTTGTTAAGAATCAAATAAAGGATTTTTTTCAAGAACAAGGAATCTTTCATTATGAATTGAAAGATCAAACCTTTTTTAATTCCGAAGTAAATCAATGGAAAAACTGGTTACGAAGTAATTATCAATACAATTTACCTCAGATTGCGTGGGCTAGATTAGGAACAAAAAAATGGAAAAAGAAAATAAACCAAGATTCTCTAGTTCTAAACCCAAGTTTAACCAAAGAGGATTCATATGAAAAAAAGAAATTTGATAATTACAAAAAACAAAGTTTTTTTGAGGCCGACTCGTTATTAAATCCAAAACATAATTTAAAAAAAGATTATATATATAATCTTTTTTGCTACAAATCCATTAATTCTACAGAAAAAAATTTTGACATGTCTATAAGCATTGCTCTAGATAATTGTTTAGTCTCTTGTTTTCTAGAAAAATATAATATTCGGGGTATAGGGGAAATTCGGCATAGAAAATATTTGGATTGGAGAATTATAAACTTTTGGGTTACAAAAAAAGTAAATATTGAACCTTGGGTTGATACCAAGAGTAAAAAAAAATATATTAATACTAAAGTTCAGAATTATCAAAGAATTGATAAAATAACTAAGACGGGTCTTGCCAATCAAAAAAGTTTCTTTTTTGATTGGATGGGAATGAATGAAGAAATACTAAATCGTCGTATAACAAATTTGGAATTTTTTTTATTTCCAGAATTTTTATTATTTTCTAGTACATATAAAATGAAACCGTGGGTCATACCAATCAAATTACTTCTTTTAAATTTTAATGAAAACATAAATGTTAATAAAAAGATCACTCGAAAGAAAAAGGGTTTTATACCATCAAATGAAAAAAAATCCCTTCGATTTTATAATCTAAATAAAGAAGAAAAAGAATCGGCCGGTCAAGTAGAGCTTGAATCAGATAAAGAAAAAAAAAGAAATCCCGAATCGGCTCTATCAAACCAAGAAAAAAATATTGAAGAAAATTATGAGGAATCGACGATAAAAAAACGTAAAAATAAAAAACAATACAAAAGCAATACAGAAGCGGAACTTGATTTATTTCTCACAAGATATTCACGTTTTCAATTGCGATGGAATTGTTTTTTTAATAAAAAAATTCTCAATAATGTAAAAGTATACTGTCTCTTGGTTAGACTAAAAAATCCAAACGAAATAGCGATATCTTCGATTGAAAGAGGAGAGATGAGCCTAGACATTCTAATGATTGAGAAGAATTTCACTTTTGCAAAATTAATGAAAAAAAGAATATTGATTATTGAACCTGTCCGTTTGTCTGTACAAAACGATGGACAACTTATTATATATAGAACCATAGGTATTTCGTTGGTTCATAAAAATAAACACAAAATAAGTAAAAGATACAAAAAAAAAAGCTATATTGATAAAAAAAAAATTGAAAAATCCATTACAAAATATCAAAACAAAACTGTAAATAGAAAAAAAAACAATTATGATTTCTTTGTCCCTGAAAATATTCTATCCCCTAAACGACGTAGAGAATTTCGAATTCTAATTTGTTTCAACTTAAAAAAAAAAAATGCGAGGGATAGAAATTCAAGATTTAATAAGAATATTCAAAACTTGACCACAGTTTTGTATAAAAAGAAAGATCTTGCTAAGGATAAAAATAACCTAATTAAATTAAAATCCTTTCTTTGGCCCAATTTTAGATTAGAAGATTTAGCTTGTATGAATCGCTATTGGTTTAATACTACTAACGGAAATCATTTCAGTATGATAAGAATACACATGTATACGCGATTTCCAATTAATTAATGATAGATCCTTTTTACTATACATAATATATTAAGTTACGGTATATGAAAACAACTGTATGAAATATGAGGGATTGTTTTAAATTCAATCTTTATACATGATATTAATTTAATCAATGACATAGATACCAATCAGAGCGGATCCATAAATAAATTAACAGAATCCGACTTTTTTAGATCTAAATTTAGATTTTTTTATAAAATGAAGAATTAAGAAGTTGATAATTAAATTCAGATCCTTGTACAAAAAAAACTAACATTATTATTACTGATCAGTCAAATTAATATCTTTCAATTCATATTAAAAAGGGAAGGATTTCTTTTTATGATAAAAAATGCATTCATTTCATTTCAAGAACAAAAAGAAGAAAGCAGGGGATCCGTTGAATTTCAAGTATTCAGTTTTACTAATAAGATACGAAGACTTACTTCACATTTGGAATTGCACAGAAAAGATTATTTATCTCAGAGGGGTCTACGAAAAATTCTGGGAAAACGTCAACGACTGCTGGCTTATTTGTCAAAAAAAAATAGAGTACGTTATAAAGAATTAATTAATCAGTTGAATATTCGGGAATTAAAAACTCGTTAAATTAAAAAAGTGTGAATTAGTTAATTTTTTAGATCTTGAATTTTTTGATAAACTTCTTTTTCAGCAATCTAATTCATGCCAGAACGAATCAAGGAAAAACTTATGAAGAGACCAGTTACAGGAAAAGATCTTATGATAGTCAATATGGGACCTCACCACCCATCCATGCATGGGGTTCTTCGATTAATTGTTACTCTAGATGGTGAGGATGTTGTTGACTGTGAACCCATATTGGGTTATTTACACAGAGGAATGGAAAAAATTGCAGAAAACCGAGCAATTATACAATATTTACCTTATGTAACGCGATGGGATTATTTAGCTACTATGTTTACAGAAGCAATAACAGTAAACGGACCAGAAGAATTGGGAAATATTCAAGTTCCTAAAAGGGCCAGCTATATCAGAGTAATTATGCTAGAATTGAGTCGTATAGCTTCTCATCTGTTATGGCTCGGTCCTTTTATGGCAGATATTGGTGCACAGACTCCTTTTTTCTATATTTTAAGAGAACGAGAATTTGTATATGATCTATTCGAAGCTGCCACCGGTATGAGAATGATGCATAATTTTTTTCGTATTGGAGGAATAGCGGCTGATTTACCTTATGGTTGGATAGATAAATGCTTGGATTTTTGTGATTATTTTTTAACAGAAGTTGTTGAATATCAAAAACTTATTACACGAAATCCTATTTTTTTAGAACGGGTTGAAGGAGTTGGGATTATTGATGGGGAAGAAGCAATAAATTGGGGTTTATCCGGACCAATGCTACGCGCATCCGGAATACCATGGGATCTTCGTAAAGTTGATCATTATGAGTCTTACGATGAATTTGAATGGGAAATTCAGTGGCAAAAACAAGGAGATTCATTAGCTCGGTATTTAGTACGACTTAGCGAAATGACAGAATCCATAAAAATTATTCAACAGGCTCTGGAAGGACTTCCGGGGGGTCCCTATGAGAATTTAGAAAGCAGAGGCTTTGATAGAAAAAGGAATCCAGAATGGAATGATTTTGAATATCGATTCATTAGTAAAAAACCTTCTCCTACTTTTGAATTATCGAAACAAGAACTTTATGTAAGAGTGGAAGCCCCAAAAGGGGAATTAGGAATTTTTCTCATAGGAGATCCAAGTGGTTTTCCTTGGAGATGGAAAATTCGACCACCGGGTTTTATTAATTTGCAAATTCTTCCTGAACTAGTTAAAAGAATGAAATTGGCTGATATTATGACGATACTCGGTAGCATAGATATAATTATGGGAGAAGTTGATCGTTAAAATGATAATTTATGCAACAGCAGTCCAAACTATAAATTCTTTTGTTAGCTTGGAATCTTTAAAAGAGGTCTATGGACTCATATGGATATTTGTCCCTATATTTTCTCTTGTATTGGGAATCATAACAGGTGTACTAGTAATTGTGTGGTTAGAAAGAGAAATATCTGCAGGGATACAACAACGTATTGGACCTGAATACGCCGGCCCGTTGGGAATTCTTCAAGCTCTAGCCGACGGGACAAAACTACTTTTCAAAGAAAATCTTCGTCCATCTAGAGGAAATCCTCCTTTATTTAGTATTGGACCATCTATAGCAGTTATCTCAATTTTACTAAGTTATTCAGTAATTCCCTTTAGCAATCACCTTGTTTTAGCGGATCTCAATATCGGTATTTTTTTATGGATTGCCATTTCAAGTATTGCTCCTATTGGACTTCTTATGTCAGGATATGGATCAAATAATAAATATTCTTTTTTAGGTGGTCTGCGAGCTGCTGCCCAATCGATTAGTTATGAAATACCATTAACTCTATGTGTTTTATCAATATCTCTACGTGCGATTCGTTGAAACATAAACGTTTATTTTGACTATTCCGTTTCTTCTAGACGAATAACGGAATATATAAATATAGTTATCTTTCGGGTTAATCTTAATAAAAGGAATTTGATAGTTATATATGAGTGAAAAAAACTGCTCAGAAATTAGCAGTAAAAAGAAAAATTGAGTCTCATTTCCTATGTACAAAGGTTAAACGGAAATAAACATAAGCGTAAGAATCACTTTACCCCAGGGTTGGTTGATTAGTCATCCTGGCTTGAAGCGGGTTAAAAATATTTAACCGTATAACGTTTTTACTATCAGTTATATAGATTAACATACATGTATTACAAAGTGAGCGGCAATTAGGTAAAAGTGAGTGGATGGTTAGAAACACCAAAATACACAAAGAATTTGTAATAGAGATTAACCAAATTGAAAAGGATATTTATGCATAACATAAGAAAAAAAAAGAAGGTTAATTGGGGCTTGAAATTAGTAGAAATGATCAGACAGTACTCCCCAAGATTCCGATTCAGAGTATGCTCCTATCCACCTATAAATGTAATGACTATCAGAAACGAAATAATCCTTTATTTTTTATAAGTCCACCGACTTTTTTCTAAAAAAGAAAGAAGAATAGGAACGAAACAAGGATATTTTTTTCATATATTTCGAAAATAAAATCTAATTTCTGTCATGAATAATAAACTAATAGGATATCTAATTCTTTTTCGTAATCGAAAACCGCGATGGGCTTAAATACCTATTTTTATTTTTACAAGGAGTATTTTATTAAAGGATTAAGTTATTACTCAACAAATAGAAATTCCAATTTGTAAAGGATGAGATGAATTCCGAAGCGCTTTTTTTATTCTTAGAGTTTGAGCAGACAGAATTCCATTGGTATAATTCGGGATCCCAGATATATTTATATTTAATCCATTTTAGAACACATCATATCCATCTAAATAATACTAATCTGGTCCTTAAATTTATTTATGGCCCCCGAGGAGCCGTATGAGGCGAAGACCTCATGTACGGTTTTGTAATAGCGGTGAAAATAGTAATGTTATCACCGACTAGGATTATCTAACAGTTTAAGTACAGTTGATATAGTTGAGGCACAATCAAAATATGGTTTTTGGGGATGGAATTTGTGGCGTCAACCTATAGGTTTTATCATTTTTCTAATTTCTTCCCTAGCAGAATGCGAGAGGTTACCGTTTGATTTACCAGAAGCGGAAGAAGAATTAATAGCAGGTTATCAAACTGAATATTCAGGTATCAAATTTGGTTTATTTTACGTTGCTTCTTATCTAAATCTATTAATTTCCTCATTATTTGTAACAGTTCTATACTTAGGCGGTTGGAATATTTCTATTCCGTATATATCTATTCTGGAGCTATTTCAAAGGGATCAAATTTTTGGAACAACAATTGGTATCTTTATTACATTAGCTAAAACTTATTTGTTCTTGTTCATTTCTATCGCAACAAGATGGACTTTACCTAGGCTAAGAATGGATCAACTATTAAATCTTGGATGGAAATTTCTTTTACCTATTTCCCTTGGTAATCTATTATTAACAACTTCTTTCCAACTCTTTTCACTATAAATTGAAAATGAATCCAACATATTCATTATTTGTTTTAAACAAGAGAAAGAAACAAAGATAAAATTATTCATAGATAATTACAATATGCTTCCTATGATAACCGGGTTCATGAATTATGGTCAACAAACCCTACGAGCTGCAAGGTATATTGGTCAAGGTTTCATGATTACCTTATCCCACACAAATCGTTTACCTGTAACTATTCAATATCCCTATGAAAAATTAATAACATCGGAACGTTTCCGTGGTCGAATCCATTTTGAATTTGATAAATGCATTGCTTGTGAAGTATGTGTTCGAGTATGTCCTATAGATCTGCCTGTTGTTGATTGGAAATTGGAAACTAATATTCGAAAAAAACGATTGCTTAATTACAGTATTGATTTTGGAATTTGTATATTTTGTGGTAATTGTGTTGAGTATTGTCCAACAAATTGTTTGTCAATGACTGAAGAATATGAATTTTCAACTTATGATCGTCACGAATTGAATTATAATCAAATAGCTTTGGGTCGTTTACCAATGTCAGTAATTGATGATTACACTATTCGAACAATTTTGAATTCGCCTCAAAGAATAAATGGGTAAACCCATTAATTTGATTAAAAAAAGAATTTAAATTTTTTGAATTATATAAAGAATTTAATTAAAAATTTGTATTTATATAATAATATTAAGTATTAAGGCTCATTTTTTTAATATAATATATTCGTAATTACTTTCTTGAAATAGATAGGTTGAAAATACACTTTAGAATAAAAAAAGAGAAACTGTCTAATAATTGTATCTACATCAATTCATATCCATTAGATTCTAATTTCACTCTATTAGAAACATATTAAAAACGAATTTCCCGGTTAAATTAATAAGGTCATGAAAAGGATTTCGATTTTTTTCTTATTTTAATAATATAATGGATTTGCCTGGACCAATACATGATTTTCTTTTAGTTTTTCTGGGATCCGGTCTTCTAGTAGGAGGTCTGGGAGTGGTCTTACTTCCCAACCCAATATTTGCCGCTTTTTCCTTAGGATTTGTTCTTGTTTGTATATCTTTATTGTATATTCTATCAAATTCCCATTTTGTAGCTGCTGCACAACTCCTTATTTACGTGGGGGCCATAAATGTTTTAATCATATTTGCTGTGATGTTCATGAATGATTCAGAATATTCCACAGATTTGAATCTGTGGACCGTTGGGAATGGGATTACTTCGTTGGTTTGTACAACTATTCTTTTTTCATTAATGTCTACTATTCTCGATACGTCATGGTACGGGGTTATTTGGACTACAAGATTAAACCAGATTCTAGAGCAAGATTTAATAAGTAATAGTCAACAAATAGGAATTCATTTATCAACAGATTTTTTTCTTCCATTTGAACTCATTTCAATAATTCTTTTAGTTGCTTTGATAGGTGCAATTTCTGTGGCTCGTCAATAAAAAACGTTCGAATTAGTAAAGACCAAAGAAAACTTTGTGTATGTTATGATATTTTTTTCCGTTCATTCAATTAAATTGGATTTAATATTACTTCATATTTAAAATATGAATTTTTATATTTGATATATATTTGAAATTTTTTTTTACCTAATATAGTTTTTATTCGTACTTTTTTTTATATTCTAGTTGATTGAATCCGGTGAATTATTTTTCATATTTAAATGAATCCAAATTGATAAGGAGTTGCTGAATGATACTCGAACATGTACTTGTTTTGAGTGCCTATTTATTTTTGATTGGTCTTTATGGATTGATCACGAGTCGAAATATGGTTAGGGCTCTTATGTGTCTTGAACTTATACTGAATGCAGTTAATATGAATTTCGTAACATTTTCTGATTTTTTTGATAATTCCCAACTAAAAGGGGATATTTTCTGCATTTTTGTTATAGCAATTGCAGCCGCTGAAGCAGCTATTGGATTAGCTATAGTCTCGTCAATTTATCGTAACAGAAAATCAACTCGCATCAATCAATCGACCTTATTAAATAAGTAGCATAAAAAAAAATTATAGATTGAAATTTGCATATATAATAGGTTCTGACCTACTAGATTATATTTGTGAAAATCTCAGAAATCCAAGTATTTTAGCCCCATTTTTTTATCAATTGAGCCAGAATTCATTACAAAAATTCTATTAAAGGAAATCATTGCTTCATCTAGTATTTTAATATATCATTCAGTTAGAAGTTTACTAGATTGAAAATTTATGACATTCAAAAAACTATTGATCCTATGTCACATTCAGTAAAAATTTATGATACCTGTATAGGATGTACTCAATGTGTCCGAGCATGCCCTACAGACGTATTAGAAATGATACCTTGGGATGGATGTAAAGCTAAGCAAATAGCTTCTGCTCCAAGAACCGAGGACTGTGTTGGTTGTAAGAGATGTGAATCCGCCTGTCCAACGGATTTTTTGAGCGTTCGGGTTTATTTATGGCATGAAACAACCCGAAGTATGGGTCTAGCTTATTGATACGTTACCGAAAACCTCATTTGAATAAATTTTGAATACATTTTCTTTTTTTTATTGACAAGTACTCGTACTCAAAAAAATGAAATTATATTTTTTTATTTATATATTTTTTTTGAGTACGCGTTCTTTGGACCTGGTGTATCTTGTCTTTACCACGAATGATTTTCCTTGGTTAACAATAATTGTTGTTTTTCCAATATCTGCCGGTTCGTTAATGTTATTTCTCCCACATAGGGGAAATAAAGTCAATAAATGGTATACTATATGCATTTGTATTTTAGAACTTCTTCTAACGACCTATGCTTTTTGTTATAATTTTAAAATGGACGATCCATTAATTCAACTGTCCGAAGATTATAAATGGATCAATTTTTTAGATTTTTACTGGAGAATGGGAATAGATGGACTTTCTATAGGAACGATTTTATTGACGGGATTTATTACTACTTTAGCCACTTTAGCGGCTTTTCCAGTTACTCGCGATTCCCGATTATTCCATTTCCTGATGTTAGCAATGTACAGCGGTCAAATAGGATCATTTTCTTCTCGGGATCTTCTACTTTTTTTCATCATGTGGGAATTAGAATTAATTCCCGTTTATCTACTTTTATCCATGTGGGGTGGAAAGAAACGTCTGTATTCAGCTACAAAATTTATTTTATACACGGCAGGAAGTTCTATTTTTTTATTAATAGGAGTTTTAGGTATAAGTTTATATGGTTCGAACGAACCAACATTAAATTTAGAACTCTTAGCTAATCAATCCTATCCTGTTACACTCGAAATACTATTTTATATTGGATTTCTTATTGCTTTTGCCGTCAAATCACCGATTATACCTTTACATACTTGGTTACCTGACACCCACGGCGAGGCACATTACAGTACCTGTATGCTTCTCGCTGGAATCTTATTAAAAATGGGAGCATATGGGTTGGTTCGAATCAATATGGAATTATTACCTCACGCTCATTCTATGTTTTCTCCCTGGTTGATGGTAGTCGGTACAATACAAATAATTTATGCAGCTTCAACATCTCCCGGTCAACGTAATTTTAAAAAGAGAATAGCCTATTCTTCTGTATCTCATATGGGTTTTATAATTATAGGTATTAGTTCTATAACAGATCCTGGACTTAATGGAGCTATTTTACAAATAATCTCTCATGGATTTATTGGCGCTGCACTTTTTTTCTTGGCAGGAGCGAGTTATGATAGAATTCGGCTTGTTTATCTTGATGAAATGGGTGGAATGGCTATCTCGATTCCAAAAATATTTACAATGTTTACTATCTTATCGATGGCTTCCCTTGCATTGCCAGGCATGAGTGGTTTTGTTGCAGAATTAATCGTTTTTTTTGGAATAATTACCAGCCAAAAATATTTATTAATTTCAAAAATTTTAATTATTTTTGTAATGGCAATTGGAATGATATTAACTCCTATATATTTATTATCTATGTCACGCCAAATGTTCTATGGATACAAGTTAATTAATGTCAAAAACTTTTCTTTTTTTGATTCTGGACCCCGAGAGTTATTTCTTTCAATCTCCGTTCTTCTACCTATAATTGGTATTGGGATTTATCCTGATTTTGTGCTCTCATTAGCAAGTGACAAGGTCGAATCCATTTTATCTAATTACTTTTATGGATAGTTTTCAGGAGATAAAAAAAAGTATTACATTGAATTGTAATAAGAAGTCTTTGGTCTTTGTATTGTGAGAACCCTTTGAATCATTGTACTACTTGATTCAAAAGGTTCTTGATGATTTACTACTAAAAACTAAATTTGATTTCTTAACTTATATGAAGTTAGATATAGATGCTATTCTTTATTTATTTGAATTTGGATTCTTTTTTTTTTTTTTTTTTACTGTTTTATTTATATTTAATTCGATGTAAAAGAACCATAACTATGTAAACCTATTCCTAAAAGATTGACGCCAAAATAGCATATCCAAATTAAAAGAAAACCTATCGAAGCCACAATTGCAGAATTCATACCCCTACCATTCCTATTTGTTTTAATATGTAAATAAATTGCGAATATGATCCAAGTAATAAATGCCCAAGTTTCTTTTGGATCCCAGTTCCAATATGAACCCCATGTCTCATTAGCCCATACAGCTCCTGAAAGAATGCCGACGGTTAAAAAGATAAACCCAAGACTAATAATACGAAAACTCCAATAATCTAATTGTTCAATCAATTGATATCTATAATAATTTCTAGAAAAACTAAAATTAATGTTTTGTTGTAGTAAAATAGAATTTCTTTCATTTATGTAGTAAAATACATCAAAAGAAAATAATTCATTTAATAAAAAATTTTTTTTTTTATTCTTTTTCAAAAAAGTAGGTCCGACTTTGCGAAATGTAATCACTAGAAGAGCCATTGATAATAATGATCCGCATAACAGAGCGCCATAGCCTAATATCATCATACTTACGTGCATCATTAACCACTGGGACTGGAGAGCTGGTACTAATATTGCAGACTGAGGCATTTTGTTTAAAAGACCTGAAGTAGCAAAACCCTGAATAAAAATAGCACTTGGCGCAGTTATTGCGTTTAAGTGATTTTGTTGTTTTTTATTAAAATAGGAAACCATATGAATAATTGAAAAAGCCCATGAAAGAAAAATTAATGATTCATATAAATTACTTAATGGAAAATGTCCTGAATAAATCCAACGAGTGAATAATAATCCTGTTATACCAAAAAACGTAATTACGATTCCTTTATCTGATGAATCAAAAAATCCTATGATTTCATCTAAATTAACTAAAAAAGTCAAAAAATAAATTGTCAGTACAATTGAAACGACCGAAAAAGATATATGAGTTAATATGTGCTCTAAAATTGAAAAAATCATAAAAAATTTGTTAAAAATTAATAAATTAATACTAGGTTTTACCCGATTTTAGAAAAAAAGTAGGGTATTATTTTGATTATAAAACTTATAATATCTCTTTTATAAGATCTTATGCCGCTACTCGGACTCGAACCGAGATGCTCTAGCACTGCTTCCTAAGAGCAGCGTGTCTACCAATTTCACCATAGCGGCAACTTGTTCAAAACAATACTAACAAGTTTTTATTCAATCGTCGAGATGCAAATTTAGCCAATTGACCGGAATTTACAATTGATTTAATGAATAAAAACTTGTTAAATAGGTCTTGTGGGTTTTAATTCAATTAAGATCTTTTTTTTATCAGAGTTATTTAAAATTATTTAAATTCACTTTTTGTCCTTTATATTTTTTTCTAGAATACAATGAAAAATTTCACTAAATTCAAGTAATGGGGACTTCAACCCAACGACAAAACTCTAAATGCTCTTTATCATTTTTTTTCATTTATATGATTAAAAAAATGATAAAAAGCATTTATCAGTTCCATAAAAAAAAAAATGTTTTTTCTAAAAATTAAAACTTCTCCAAAATTCTTATAAATTTGAAATAAAATAAGATTTTCCTAATTGCTCAAGAGAAATGGAAAAAAAAAATAATTATCAAAATATTTATTTTGATGCATCTTTTTATATTGTACAAATATAATTTTTTTTTCACTTAAATTAATTAATTTGAAGAACCTTTTTATTTTGCTTAAAGATCTTTGATTTACTCATAATGAGTAAATCAAAGATCTTTATTTATAAGGTAGTGATGGGGAAAATAAGAATCCCCCCCCTTTTTTTTTACTAAAAAAACGTGAACCTTTCTTTTTTATCTATATATTGTCGTTTTTTTCTCTTCTTTTGGTTCACATTTTTTATATGTATTCTAAAAAATTGGTTTTTAAGTTAGGCTAATTCTAATTATTATAGTGTTTTTTATTTATTTTGTTGTACAAAAAAACTTTTTGAATTACCTGTAGAAAGTGATTTCCCTAACGAAAAAGCTTTCAACGATGTCCAATAGCCCTTCCTTTTCCAAATTTTTTTACGAATACGCTTTTTCGAGATAGAAGTACGTTTTTTTGGAACTGCCATTCAAAAATGAAAAAAGTTTTTCAGTGGTATAATTGGATGTCAAAGACATTTATTATTCTATTCTTTCGTACTCCATATCGAGTTATTTTTTTTCTTTCAAATTTTATTATATATTATTTTCAAAACAAAAAAGACATTCAAAAGTTTAAAACCCAACTGTTTTTTACTTTTTTTTATTTGGTTATTAAATTTTTGTTATTTAACGTTTGAAATCCGTACGAGAGTGCTCATTTAATTAATCTATACTGCTAGATTAGATTATCAAAAAAATTATGAGATTTCTTCACATCATATGTAAAAAAAAATATCGATTATAATAATCTTTCTTGCAAATAAAAAAAGCTCACTTGGTGTACTGGAAGACAATCACTAAATTCCATAATTCAAATTTATTCCTTAATAATTCTAAATAATCAAAATAAAATAACTTTGTTTTAGGTAAAGTTTTTTTAGTATATAATTAATATTAAGTTTAAGTATTTTTTTTGCGTGTAAATCTTTGTTCTATTCTTAATATATGTATATAAATTATTATAATACGGAATTATACTTCACTTTTTCTGTATCTGCATAAAATCACAATTTTATTTAGTAGTAATAAAAAAAAAGACAAATAATTTTTTTTTTTACAGTAACTTAGTAATATTATTTAATCACTTTTCATTTTTTTATTTAAATATATATTTCTTTTCAAAGATTTCTGAAGGATTATACTAATTCGAAAAAATTGATATTTAGGTTTAAAATCTCGTGCTTTTATATTGGCCCCTTTTTTAAAAAAATATATATACAAACCAGTGAATAAGAAATAAAAAATTTAAGAATAAAATAAAAAGGATTTTTTATTTTATGGAACATACATATCAATATTCATGGATCATCCCTTTCATTCCACTCCCAGTACCTATTTTATTAGGAGTTGGGCTTCTACTTTTTCCGACAGCAACAAAAAACCTTCGCCGTATGTGGACTTTTCTGAGTATTTTTTTGTTAAGTATAGTTATGATCTTTTCACTCTATCTATCTATTCAACAAATTTTTCTAAGTTGCATTCATCAAAATGGGTGGTCTTGGACCATAAATAATGAATTTTCTTTTGAGTTCGGTTACTTTATTGATCCACTTACTTCTATTATGTCAATATTAATTACAACTGTTGGGATTTTGGTTCTTATTTATAGTGACAATTATATGTCTCATGATCAAGGATATCTGAGGTTTTTTGCTTATATGGGTTTTTTTAATACTTCAATGTTAGGATTAGTTACTAGTTCTAATTTGATCCAAGTTTATTTTTTTTGGGAATTAGTTGGAATGTGTTCGTATTTATTAATAGGTTTTTGGTTCACACGACCTATTGCAGCGAATGCTTGTCAAAAAGCTTTTGTAACTAATCGTGTAGGGGATTTTGGTTTATTATTAGGAATTTTGGGTCTTTATTGGATAACTGGCAGTTTCGAATTTCAGGATTTGTTCGAAATATTCAATAATTTAGTTTTAAATAATAGAGTCAATCTCTTATTCCTTACTTTGTGTGCATTTTTATTATTTGTGGGTCCTATTGCTAAATCCGCACAATTCCCTCTTCATGTATGGTTACCTGATGCCATGGAGGGCCCTACTCCTATTTCGGCTCTTATACATGCTGCTACCAT